GGACTTGAACCGTAGACCTTCTCGGTAAAACGGATCAAACTAATTAGGATCGAAATGATTCGAATTGTTTCAAAGACCCAACATGCATTTTCTTGCATTGGGCTCTTTCATCAACTGATGAAAAGATCAGTTAGTCCGCCATGTTTTTTCTTCGAAAAGTAAGAAGATAGTGAGATGGTTCCATGTGCTCTGATTCATTATTTTGATTTTGATCCAAGAGCAATACCAAAGTGTTTCAAAAAAGGGTTACCTTGACGTAGGTCTGCCTCTGGCCTAGATTTACCTAAGTTAATAAATAAGTTAACTATAGTCTCTATCGCTCTGCCACAACACAAGAGTCAACTATGAGACTTCATACACCTTAAAGTTCATAGGGCGAAAAGAGGTTATTTTGAGGCCCTTATACTCATTATGCCTAGCATTGAATAGACTGGGTATTCACCTTATCAATTCTCAAATCAATGATGGGTTCTATTTGACACCAGAATTCGCATTGAAAATCGAAATCAGATTGAACCACAAATAAATATTTGTCAGGCTATTGTTCTCTAGTTCTTTCGAATCCATGGAGTCAGACATCGATTTCTTAATAAGATCAAATATATTATAAGGTCAAATATATTGATTGCATAATGGACTTTCTTGAAAAGCATTGGCGCGCGTGTAAACGAGTTGCTCTACCTAACTGAGCTATAGCCCTTGTCATAGATATCTTAACATATAGATAATTTCGTGTCAAGTTGGATATGAATTTATGAATATTCCGGGGATACCCCCTAATCTTTTTCTTGGTAAAGATTGGTATTGCCTAGAAGTAATATTCCATCTATAATTCACGAAGCAATAGGTCTCTTTTTTTCTTTGTAGTGATAAATGACCTACTTAACTCAGCGGTTAGAGTATTGCTTTCATACGGCGAGAGTCATTGGTTCAAATCCAATAGTAGGTAGAACTTATTAGATACGGTAGTCCACCATAGTCAACGGTATCTAATAAGTTTTTTTTCAGGATCCTTCCTTATATCCTTCCTTATATCAGATTAGACTTAATTGTGTTGGCGGAATCAAAATAGAATGTATAAATAAATCAAAATCAAAAGAACTTCTTTTGGTTGTTCCGCTAGTAGGAAATAGTACTACTAGCTTCGACTCGCGTAATAGCTCGTCTGCGAGCTAGATTCGCCTCAATTATTTGTCTCTTACCTTCTGCTCGACTCAAGTTAGCTTCAGCTATTTGAAGAGCTTGCTGAGCTTCTTGTGGATCAATGTCAGTACTCAATTCTGCATCATTTGCTAACACGGTGATCTCATTATTACCTATTCTAGCGAAACCCCCCATAAGAGCCACTGTTAACCATTGGTCGTTAAGGCGTATTCTCAAAAGACCTATATCTAGAGCTGTAGCAATAGGGGCGTGGTTTGGTAATACACCGATTTGGCCACTATTCGTAGGTAAAATGATTCCTTTCACTTCGAAATTGCAAACAATTCGATTAGGGGTCAGTACACAAAGATTTAAGGTCATTTCTTCAATTTGCTCCCTACTTCTAAGTTAAGTTCATAGCTTTTGCAGTAGCTTCATCGATGTTACCCACCAAATAAAAGGCCTGCTCGGGAAGACTGTCTAATTCTCCCGAAAGGATCAGTTGAAAGCCCCTAATTGTTTCTGCGAGACCAACATATTTCCCTGGAGAACCCGTAAATACTTCTGCTACGAAGAAGGGTTGTGATAAGAAACGTTCCATTTTTCGTGCTCTTGCCACTGTTAAACGATCCTCTTCGGATAATTCGTCCAACCCAAGGATAGCTATAATGTCCTGAAGTTCTTTGTAACGCTGTGAAGTTTGCTTAACTCTTTGCGCAATTTCATAATGTTCCTCGCCAACGATCCTAGGTTGAAGCATAGTTGATGTTGACTCTAAAGGGTCCACCGCTGGATAAATGCCTTTGGCAGCCAATCCTCTTGATAGTACGGTAGTAGCATCTAAATGTGCAAATGTCGTGGCAGGAGCAGGGTCGGTTAAATCGTCTGCAGGTACATAAACAGCTTGAATGGAGGTTATAGATCCTTCTTTGGTAGACGTAATTCTTTCTTGCAAAGATCCCATTTCCGTACTAAGGGTAGGCTGATAACCTACCGCGGAAGGCATTCTCCCTAATAAGGCGGATACCTCAGATCCCGCTTGAACGAATCGAAAGATATTGTCAATAAATAGAAGTACGTCTTGCTCATTAACATCCCGGAAATATTCTGCCATGGTTAGGGCAGTCAAACCAACTCTCATACGAGCTCCTGGCGGCTCGTTCATCTGACCATAGACTAGAGCTACTTTGGATTCCGCAATATTTTCTTCATTAATCACTCCAGATTCTTTCATTTCCATGTAAAGATCATTTCCTTCACGAGTACGTTCGCCTACTCCACCAAATACGGATACGCCTCCATGAGCTTTAGCAATGTTATTGATCAATTCCATGATGAGTACTGTTTTCCCCACTCCAGCTCCTCCAAAGAGTCCGATTTTTCCTCCCCGACGATAAGGAGCTAAAAGATCTACCACTTTAATCCCTGTTTCAAAGATTGATAATTTCGTATCTAACTGTATAAAAGCGGGAGCAGATCTATGAATCGGAGATGTTGTGCGAGTATCTACAGGACCCAAATTATCAACGGGCTCTCCAAGAACGTTGAAAATTCGTCCGAGAGTAGCCCCACCGACTGGAACACTTAGAGGAGCTCCTGTGTCAATCACTTTCATTCCTCTTGTCAGACCATCCGTAGCACTCATAGCTACGGCTCGAACTCGATTATTTCCTAATAATTGCTGTACCTCACAAGTCACATTCATTTGCTGACCGAGAGTATCTCGACCCTTAACTACCAAAGCGTTATAAATATTAGGCATCTTCCCCGGAGGGAAAGCAACATCCAGTACTGGGCCAATAATTTGAGCGATCCGCCCTAGGTTCTTTTCTTCAAATGTGGAAACCGCAGGACCAGAAGTAGTAGGATTGATTTTCATAATTATGATAAAGTGAAATATGTCGAAATTTCTTGGGAATATTTCCGAATCGAAAATGTCCGGTAACAAGTTGATCTATTAATTAAATAAGGAAGGAATGAAATCCATAAGGAAATTAACACTCGATTTAGTTAGTATTGCTCAATTGAATCCAATTCAATTGTTTACTCATTCAATGAGTCCATTTTCAAGTTCAACCAACCTTTTTTCAAAATATCAATTCCAAAGATGAATAAGAATAATGAAGGAAGAAGTATGTTTCATTTCTCTATCATTATAGATAATTTCATCCATATTAGGATTATCGAATTCGAACTTAAACTCGATTTCAAATTCATTCATTATTTCGATCTCATTGGCCGTTCCTATTTCTTTTTGTTGCAGATGGATTTTCGTCCATTCTAGTTTTATACCTTCTCATGGATGAATTATGCTTATTTTCACATTTCGGATTTACATAGGGAATTTTGCTTAGATATTGAAATTCAAAGATTTTAAGAAATTCGAAACTCGCAAAACAAGTATTGGGTTGCGCCATACATATCAAAGAGTATACAATAATGATGTATTTGGTGAATCAAATACATGGTCTTATTAATGAAATTAGTTAATACTAATAATAAAATTAGTTAATACTAATAATATTAGTAGTTGCAAATTTTTTTGAAAGATTCCTTTTTTTCAAAGGTTTCATTCATGCCTCTATTCTATGTCTCTATGTCGAGTAGACCTTGTCATTGTGAGAATTCTTAATTGATGAGTTGTAGGGAGGGACTTATGTCACCACAAACAGAGACTAAAGCAGGTGTTGGATTCAAAGCTGGTGTTAAAGATTACAAATTGACTTATTATACTCCTGAATATGAAACCCTAGATACTGATATCTTGGCAGCATTCCGAGTAACTCCGCAACCTGGAGTTCCACCTGAAGAAGCAGGGGCTGCAGTAGCTGCCGAATCCTCTACTGGTACATGGACAACCGTGTGGACTGATGGACTTACGAGCCTTGATCGTTACAAAGGACGATGCTACCACATCGAGCCTGTTGCTGGGGAGGAAGATCAATATATTGCTTATGTAGCTTATCCTTTGGACCTTTTTGAAGAAGGTTCGGTTACCAACATGTTTACTTCCATTGTGGGTAATGTATTTGGATTCAAAGCTCTACGAGCTCTACGCTTGGAGGATTTGCGAATTCCTCCTGCTTATTCCAAAACTTTCCAAGGTCCACCTCATGGAATTCAAGTTGAGAGAGATAAATTGAACAAATATGGTCGTCCTCTATTGGGATGTACTATTAAACCAAAATTGGGATTATCCGCGAAAAACTACGGTAGAGCTGTTTATGAATGTCTACGTGGTGGACTTGATTTTACCAAAGATGATGAAAACGTGAACTCCCAGCCATTTATGCGTTGGAGAGATCGTTTCCTATTTTGTGCCGAAGCAATTTATAAAGCACAAGCCGAAACTGGTGAAATCAAAGGACATTACTTGAATGCTACTGCGGGTACGTGTGAAGAAATGATCAAAAGGGCCGTATTTGCCAGAGAATTGGGAGTTCCTATCGTAATGCATGACTACTTAACAGGGGGATTCACTGCAAATACTAGCTTGGCTCATTATTGCAGAGACAATGGCTTACTTCTTCACATTCACCGTGCAATGCATGCAGTTATTGATAGACAGAAGAATCATGGTATGCATTTTCGTGTACTAGCTAAAGCCTTACGTATGTCTGGTGGAGATCACATTCACGCTGGTACAGTAGTAGGTAAACTGGAAGGTGAACGTGAGATGACTTTAGGTTTTGTTGATTTACTACGCGATGATTATATTGAAAAAGACCGAAGCCGCGGTATTTTCTTCACTCAAGATTGGGTCTCTATGCCAGGTGTTATACCGGTAGCTTCAGGAGGTATTCATGTTTGGCATATGCCTGCCTTGACCGAGATCTTTGGGGATGATTCCGTACTACAGTTCGGCGGAGGAACTTTGGGACACCCTTGGGGAAATGCACCTGGGGCAGTAGCTAATAGGGTAGCTTTAGAAGCGTGTGTAAAAGCTCGTAATGAAGGGCGTGATCTAGCTAGTGAAGGTAATGAAATTATCCGTCAAGCTTCCAAATGGAGCCCTGAACTTGCCGCTGCTTGTGAAGTGTGGAAAGAAATCAAATTCGAATTCAAACCGGTGGATACGCTGGATAATTAAATAATTAAGTGTGCATAATTCCGTAATTCCTCTTTGTTCTCCAGTAATTTCTGTTTGTTCTCCAAAATAAATTTGGCTCAATCCTTTTTTGAGTAAAGGATTGAGCTGAAGCAAATCCAAATAAGGAATGACCGAATATTCATCTTTGGATTTACATATATCTATCGATATATCAATAGATCAATAAATACGTACAGAATATATCAATAAATACGTACAGAATGTACAGATAACCTAACTCATACAAGATAAGATTTCAGACTAAAGAACTCAATACCTCTATTGTTTATTGTTAGGTCAAAAATGCATTCTATAGGTCTTTGCAATTCTTTTTATAGTCTCAGACCATAGATCAAGCCAAGGCAAGCAAGAGTGCCGCCAACCCATCCGTATATTGTCTTTTTCGTTCCGTCTTGCAATCCATAAATAAAAAGTCTTGATTTTCTTCGATTAGCGGAAGAAAGAAACGCTTTTCCTTTTGATCCCAATTTACGATACGCGAAAAATCTTTTCTTATTGTTATATCCTTATATATTTATAAAAAATAGATTAAGGAAAAAATCCCATCAACCAAACATAATATATATATGAAAATGAAAATGGAAACCTTGAAGCGGTATCCTGTATTCCCATAATAAAATGGAAATGGAACCCTTGACAATACAATGGAAACCTTGATGTGGTATACTTTATTACCATTCGCATAAGAAAATGCAAATGGTAAATGGAAATGGTAAGAAAATGGAAATGGAAATATTGACAATGGAAATGGTAATATTGACAATGGAAACCTTGATGCAGTATACTTTAATTACCATTCCCATAAGAAAATGGGAATGGTAATATTGACAATGGAAATGGAAATATTGACAATGGAAACCTTGATGCAGTATACTTTAATTACCATTCCCATAAGAAAATGGGAATGGTAATATTGACAATGGAAATGGAAATATTGACAATGGAAACCTTGATGCAGTATACTTTAATTACCATTCCCATAAGAAAATGGGAATGGTAAGAAAATGGAAATGGTAATATTGACAATGGAAATCTTGATGCAGTATATACTTTATTACCATTCCCATAATACAATAATACAAAATACAATGGAAATGGTAATATTGACAATGGAAACCTTGATGCAGTATATACTTTATTACCATTCCCATAATACAATGGAAATGGAAATCTTGAAGCGGTATCCTGTATTCCCATCATTTATTTCAATTATTTCAATATACATCCGTTATTAGTTGTTATTAGTTAATATTAGTTGTTATTAGTTAACGAGATAGGAAATCAAATTGTAAAATTTTTAACGAGATAGGAAATCAAATTGTAAAATTTGGTCCAACGCAATGACTATTCATTTAGTGTATTTCTATTCTAATATTTCAATTCTAAGTATCTAATATAAAAATTCTAAGTATTTAATCTAACTATTTATTTAATATTTATCTATATTTATATGACTTTGTATATCTATATTATTTGGTTCAATTCTAGGTATCTAATATTTACACTCATTCTTTAACTTTAAATTCATTCTAAGTATCTAATATAAAAATTCTAAGTATTTAATCTAACTATTTATTTAATATTTATCTATATTTATATGGCTTTTTATATCTATATTGTTGTAGTAGCGGTAGGGATCTATTTTGGTTGTTATTAGTTAACGAGATAGGAAATCAAATTGTAAAATTTGATCCAACGCAATGACTATTCATTTAGTGTATTTCTATTAGTGTATTTCTATTCTAACCATTTATTTAATCTTTATCTATATTTATATTTATATGGCTTTTTATATCTATATTTTTTTAATAGGGGTAAGGATCTATTTTGGGAGGTAGGGATATTTTTTGGATAGGGATATTTTTTTAATAGGGGACAGCGAGAATTTATGAAAAAATGTTGGTTCAATTCCATGTCCTCTAAAAACAAAAAGAACCACAGATGGGAACAAAATATATTAATGTATAGTCTTGATCCCATTAATCTCATTGAACATACTTTTAATCCCATTGAACATACTTTGAACATATTGTTTTGAACATATTGTTGAAAGTATGTATCCCATTATAAACAACAAAAAAGGACATGAGTAAAAACGGTTCTAGTTGGCGTGATAGTGGGAGTTGCAATCCCACTAATGTTGAGCGTTTATTGGATATTGGGGGTATTTGGACTTTGACCTCCAATGACATTTTTTTAGTTAGAGATAGTAATGGCAATAGTTATTCCATACGTTTGGATATTGAAAATTCGATTTTGGAGATTGACAATGAGACCTCTTTTTCGAATGAACTAGAGAGTTCTTTTTCTAATTATAATTATCTGAATTCGAATTGTCTAAATAGTAGATCTAAAAGCAAGAATCGCTACTATTCTATGTATGATACTAGTTGGAATAATCACATTAATAGTTGCATTGCTAGTTATTTGCATTCTGAAATTAGTATTGATAGTTCCATTTCAGGAGGTACTGAGAATTGCAATGACAATTATATCTATAATTTTATTTGTAAAAATGCTAGTATAAGAACTGGTGGTAATGGCAATGATTTTCCTATAAGAAGAAAATCTAATGATCAAGATACTAATGATCAAGATACTAATAATCTTAATCTTGATTTTGAGGATCTTTATCAAGCTGATAAATATCCTGATAATTATCCTAATTATTATCATCTTCCTGATGATGATGATTATCCTGATTATTATCGTCTTCCTCATCATTATCCTTATAATTCTCCTGATAGTTATCCTGATGATCAGGATGATTTAGATCCTGATGATCAGGATGATTTAGATCCTGATGATCAGGATGATTTAGATCCTGATGATCAGGATGATTTAGATCCTGATGATCAGGATGATTTAGATCCTGATGATCAGGATGATTTAGATCCTGATGATCAGGATCCTGATGATCAGGATCAAGATGATGAGCTTGGTCCATTTGATGAAGCTTTTGATCTTGATATGGATCTTCCTGATGATGATCTTGATCCTGATGATCAGGATGATTTAGATCCTGATGATCAGGATGATCAGGATCCTGATGAGCTTGATATTGATTATCTTGATCTTGATGATCTTCATCTTTATATTGATGATCAAGATACTAATGATCAAGATACTAATGATCAAGATACTAATGATCAAGATACTAATGATCAAGATACTAATGATCAAGATACTAATGATCAAGATACTAATGATCAAGATACTAATGATCAAGATACTAATGATCAAGATACTAATCATTTTTCTATAAGTGAAAAATATGGCCATTTATGGGTTCAATGCGAAAATTGTTATTTTTTAAATTATAAAAAGTTTTTTCGGTCAAAAATGAATATTTGTGAAGACTGTGGCTATCATTTGAATATGGTTAGTTCAGATAGAATCGAACTTTTGATTGATCCGGGTACTTGGAATCCCATGAATGAAGATATGGTCTCTACGGACCCTATTGAATTTGATAATGAAGTTGAATTTGATAATGAAGATATGGTCTCTACGGACCCTATTGAATTTGATAATGAAGATATGGTCTCTACGGACCCTATTGAATTTGATAATGAAGATATGGTCTCTACGGACCCTATTGAATTTGATAATGAAGATATGGTCTCTACGGACCCTATTGAATTTGATTCAGAGGACGAACCTTGTCCTTATGACGAACCTTGTGAGGAACCTTATTGTGACGATTATATGGATCGTATCAATTCTTATCAAAGAAAGACGGATCTAACTGAAGCTGTTCAAACAGGCATAGGTGAATTAAATTATGACGAACCTTCTTATAAGGATCGTATCAATTCTTATCAAAGAAAGACGGGTCTAACTGAAGCTGTTCAAACAGGCATAGGTGAATTAAATGGTATTCCCCTAGCAATTGGGGTTATGGACTTTGAGTTCATGGGGGGTAGTATGGGATCCGTAGTAGGCGAGAAAATAACCCGTTTGATCGAATATGCTACTAATCGATCTCTACCCCTTATTATTGTGTGTGCCTCCGGCGGAGCGCGTATGCAAGAAGGAAGTTTGAGTTTGATGCAAATGGCTAAAATATCTTCTGCTTCATATAATTATCAATTAAATAAAAAGTTATTTTATGTATCAATCCTTACCTCTCCTACAACAGGTGGGGTTACAGCCAGTTTTGGTATGTTGGGAGATGTCATTATTGCTGAACCTAACGCCTACATTGCATTTGCGGGTAAAAGAGTAATTGAGCAAACGTTGAATACGACAGTACCCGACGGTTCACAAGAAGCGGAGTATTTATTCGATAAGGGTTTATTCGATTCAATCGTACCACGTAATCCTTTAAAGGGTGTTCTGAGTGAGTTATTCCAGCTTCATGGTTTTTTTCCAAATTCAAGAAATGATGCTTTCTTTGGTGACATAAGTTCTGCTTGTAGTAAAAGCTAGAAGTTTCGGATAATTCCTTTTTCTTTTTTTCCCAGATCCCCTACCTCCATTCAGGATTAGTAATTAGGCATTTTTTCTGAATCATATAAAGGGAATTCATTTTTATAGGAATTAGGGAAAAGAAAATCTCAATGTAATATTAATGAATTAAGAATTTCTTTTAATTAATTAAAAGAAATTCTTAATTCTTTTTATTAATTATTTCTATTTCATATTTATATTTTCTTATTTCTATTTCATATTTATATTTTCTTATTTCTATTTCATATTTATATTTTCTTATTTCTATTTCATATTTATATTTTCTTATTTCTATTTCATATTTATATTTTCTTATTTCTATATATAATTTGATTGATATTTTCTATCGATATTTTTCTATCTATATTTTAGATATCTTATTTCTATTTCATTTTTGGAATTTGATTTATTAATAATCATATGGAAAATGCCTTCGAAAAAGAAAATATTCCATATAGTAATAGATTGGATCTATTACTATATGGAATAGAAGGAATTTCTATAAATCTACTTTTTCCCATTTTGGATTAGATTTATTCTAGTTATAGTCGCGAATTCATAATCAAATTCTTAAAACAAACAAGAACGAGAGAAGAAGAATGAAAAATTGATGAAAGTGGATTATCATACATATTTGTGCAAAAAGATAAGTGAGTAGACTTAATTCTACATTCTTAATTCTACATTCCTTGCACTTATTAACTACTTAATATTATTTATAATAGATATACTTATCATAAGACATCTTTCCTTATAAGAGCTACAAATAGTAAATCGAGGCATCTACGCTATGACAGATCTTAACTTACCCTCTATTTTTGTGCCTTTAGTAGGCCTAGTATTTCCGGCAATTGCAATGGCTTCTTTATCTCTTCATGTTCAAAAAAATAGGATTGTCTAGATGAATCCATTCAATATGAAAAATAGAATGGAAATGTATCTAACCCATTATTCCTAATGGTTCACAACAAAGTAGTATTAGTTGATAAGAGTATGAAGAAAAGAAAAATGAAATTCATTTGGGTTATTCTCGGAATTCCAATCTAATACAACTGGATCTGGTATAGTATAATATGAACTGGCGATCAGAACATATCTGGATAGAACTTATAAAGGGATCTAGAAAGACAAGTAATTTTTGCTGGGCCTGTATCCTTTTTTTGGGTTCGCTAGGATTTTTAGTGGTTGGAACTTCTAGTTATCTTGGTAGGAATCTGATATCTCTATTCCCCAATCAGGAAATCATTTTTTTTCCACAAGGAATTGTAATGTCTTTCTATGGGATTGCGGGTTTATTTATTAGCTCCTATTTGTGGTGCACAATTTCGTGGAATATAGGTAGTGGTTATGATCGATTCGATAAAAAAGAAGGAATAGTATGTATTTTTCGTTGGGGATTCCCTGGAAAAAACCGTCGCATCTTCCTTCGCTTCCTTATGAGGGATATCCAGTCAATCAGAATGGAGGTTAAAGACGGTCTTTATTCTCGTCGTGTTCTTTATATGGAAATCAGAGGAGAGGGAGCCATTCCCTTAACTCGTACTGATGAAAATTTGACTCCACGAGAAATGGAACAAAAAGCTGGGGAATTGGCCTATTTCTTGCGTGTACCAATTGAAGTATTTTGAATGAATGTTTTCTCAGAGGAATTCGATACCATTCCTTTCTCATTTTGATGTCTATTTCGGATTTCATTATCAATATTCTTTCGAAATATTCTTCTTTACTGACTGTGATAAGATGTGGTTAGACAGTGAAACATTTCGAAAGAATTGTTCTGGGGATTCTTTTGTCTTAAAATCCTAATAATATTTCGAATTTGAAGTGGTTTTTTCGAAGAGATGCAATTGGTTCGTGGTACACCTGGGAACAGTATTTGCTTATTATTATTTTTTCATCCGAAGGAGATCCCTATTCCATTTCTATATTTCTTCGAAATTCCAAGCAAAGACTAAATAATTCCACAAAAATGGGAATAGGTTTGTTATAGAACTTATGTTTTAAAGAAATATCAGATAGAGTCGACGAATGAAGCAAATTCATTAACAATTCACAGATGAAAAGTGAAAAAAAGAAAGCATTGACCTCTCTTCCTTATCTTGCATCTATAGTATTTTTGCCCTGGTGGATTTCTCTATCATTTAATAAATGTCTGGAACCTTGGATCACTAATTGGTGGAATACCCGGCAATCCGAAACTTTCTTGAATGATATTCAAGAGAAGTCCGTTCTCGAAAGATTCATAGAATTAGAAGAACTATTACTGTTGGACGAAATAATAAAGGAATATCTGGAGACACATATAGAAATACAAAAGCTTCCTATAGGAATTTACAAAGAAACAATGCAATTGGTCAAAACACACAATGAATACCATCTACATATTATCTTGCATTTCTCGACAAATATAATATGTTTCACTATTCTAAGTGGTTATTTTATTCTCCGTAATGAAGAACTTGTCATTCTGAATTCTTGGGTTCAGGAATTCCTTTCTAACTTAAGTGACACAATCAAAGCCTTTTCCATTCTTTTAGTTACGGATTTATGGATTGGATTTCACTCGCCTCATGGTTGGGAACTTTTGATTGGTTCGGTCTACAATGATTTTGGATTGGCTCATAATGATCAAATTATATCTGGTCTTGTTTCCACCTTTCCAGTCATTTTAGATACAATTGTGAAATATGGGATCTTCCATTATTTAAATCGTCTATCTCCTTCCCTTGTAGTTATTTATCATTCAATGAATGAATAACTTATTTGATCTCCAGATAGCAATCAGCTCAAAATG